CTGGATGGATTAGAAATTGGACAAGTAAGAAAATTTCTCGTTCAGTTACGCACTTACTTAAAAACGAATAAACCTCAGTTCCAAGAAATCATATCCTCTACCAAGACATTAACCGCTGAAGCAGAAAGCGTTTTGAAAGAAGGCATTCAAGAGCAACTGGAACGTTTTCTACTTCAGTAGAAAAAAAAAAAAAAAAAATAAACGAAATTGATCATTCTGATTTTTGATTCTTTAGTCAATTTTATTCTTTAATTTGCATTAAATTTTGCAGAAATTCTATAAATATAAATAGAAGTCTATCTATAAGTTAAGTATATATATAATAGAAATAAGTATATAACTAATCTCTGTTTAATATTAAATCTTAAAGCATTCAGAATTTCTTTCTTATTCTATTTCTTTCTTATCTTTTTTCGAAATAGAATAAAAATATATTATATATAATATATAGAAATGTAAATAATAGATAAATATCAATATATTTATATCTATATTGATATTGCGTCCAATAGGATTTGAACCTATACCAAAGGTTTAGAAGACCTATGTCCTATCCATTAGACAATGGACGCTTTTCGCTTTTTTTTTACTTTACAATTGTTAAAAAAAAAAGAATGTGCGAAATCTTTTTAGCAATTGTGTATTGAAGTGAATTCAATACACAATTGCTATTAGACAATTCTAATAGAGAAAATTGTTTATAATTCTCATAAGGGCAATTTAAAATTTAGAGCGGGTAGCGGGAATCGAACCCGCATCGTTAGCTTGGAAGGCTAAGGGTTTTAGTCGACGTCGATTGATCATTTTTATATTTTTAACGTCTCTAATTCAAAACCGAACATGAAACTTTGGTTTCATTCGGCTCCTTTATGATGGATGGAGAAATTCCCAAATAAAATAAGACGGGAACGAAATCAAAATTTAACCCATAATATCTATGTTAGCTTTTTTTTCCGTCTGGGTGCTTTCACAGAAAATTTTGCTTTCTAGATGATCCTTCTAGAAGATAGATCAGGAGAACTCGAACAATCTTTCTAGTTACTTCGTTCTTTATTTCTATTTAACGGAATCCTTAGGAAAAGTATTTGGTTTCTACCGAGCTAAAACAATATAATATGTCGATGTCTTTAGTAAACCAAAGTTCTCGTTTAATAGCTATTTTGCTTCAATTTTTCTATACCAAACAATGAATAGAACTGAAGATTTAGTTACGATTAGAAAGAAACTTTTCTAGCTTTATCCATGGATCCTCTTGTTATACTTATTGAATTGTAAATAGTCATCCAATTCAAAAATTATGTTTCGGAATTTCATAATCCAAATTTACAATTGATTAGAGTCTTTGGATACAAATTACGAGAATCTATAATCTTCCTTGAATCTTTCATTGAAAGGGAAAGGACTAAATCCTTTTAAGAAATAAAGTTTTTGATCGGAAGATAAATCAAACCAAGAGACCCTTTAACTATTAAAGGGATTAAAGGAACGAATCACACTTTTACCACTAAACTATACCCGCTACAATGCCATTATTACATATAAATTGATCTTTTGTCGAACAAAGTAATCAGGGGTGTAATAAAAAAAATCTGAAAAAAAAATTCGAAAATTCTAGCGTTGACGCGTAGACTTAATAAAACTTAATAAAATTAGTAAAAGCAGATTTGATTCCATTTTTTTTTTTCAATTTCAGATCTTTTTTGTCTAAAAATCCATCGGATGAGTCTTTTTAACTTTAACAAAAAAAGGCCCGGCTGGGGACTGACCAGGCCAGGCTATTAAAATAAAAAAGATCTTTTACTTGTGTTTTGACGAGAAAAAAAACAAGATTCTCTATTTCTATTATTGTGGTTTTATTTATTTATCTTTTGAGTTCGCGCCTTTTCTTTATCTAATCTTTATCTAAATTTTTGATATAAATAGAATTACTGAAGAAAGTTATATAAAAAAGTTATATAATAGTAATATATATATATATATATTATATATATAAATAGATGATAAATATATTTATATAATAAAAAAGAAATTATCTATATATAATAAAATATAGAAAATTAAAAAATATATATAATATAAAGAAAAATCTATAAAAAAAAATAAAGCTTTTTAAGAATAAAGTGGAGAAGGTTCTTTTTCAAGCCTTTTTTTGTCTAATGAACCTAATAAGTATCCCTTTTCGATTAGGAGAGATGGCTGAGTGGACTAAAGCGTTGGATTGCTAATCCATTGTACGAGTTAATCGTACCGAGGGTTCGAATCCCTCTCTTTCCCTTTTTCCTTTTAATTATGTGTAATAGATAAAATCCTAATAAAATTGAGCATTTCCACTAATTAAATAAAGCAATAAAAAACCTTTCTTTTTTATTCTTCACGTCCCGGATTACGTCCTGGATCATTAGATAGGAATCCAAATATGAAGAGAGAAACAAAGAATATAACTACAGTGTATACAAAAAGTTTGAGAGTAAGCATTACACAATCTCCAAGATCTTACTAAAAAAAAAAAGAGAATAGATTCTCTATTTTTATACCAAATATCTAATTTTGATACCAATAAATCAAGTGATTTATTTTTTTCTAAAAAAAAAATAAAAAAAAGGGTTTCAGAAAGTCATTTGTAATAAGATAATAGTCGAGTCTTTCATATTCAAACAGATTTGCATACCAACATCTAGATATTTTTTTTTGTGAACTAGAATCTAATTAGGTTCTTTCATTTAGGGAAAAGAGGATAAAATTTAGGAAATAGAATGATCCAGATTTAGTATGGCTACAAAAAAAATGCAATGTTTGAATTGAGAGTTCGTTCATACGTCAAGATTTTTTTGATCTTTTGAATTGTTGGAAGAATAAAAATCGTGAATTTTTTTTAAGACAGTATTAAGAATTTCATCGAAAACTTACAGCGGCTTGCCAAACAAAGGCTAAGAGAAGAAAGAAAAGAGGTATTACGGGCATAACATCTACGATTGGATTCAAAAAGGCGTAGGCCTCCGGCAATTTGGCGACTAAAAAAGTGCTTGAAAAAAGGGCAGAATTCAAACAAATACAGATCAAATTAAATATATTAAGCATAACAAAAATTGGTGTTCTTGTGGATAATTTTATTTTGATTGAGTTATTAATATATTTTCTTTTTTATATAAGGAAAAAAATAAAAAAAGATAGTCTAAAAAGACTTTGTTGAACTTACTCAATCAAAAATCCTTTCATTCTCATAAGAGAATGAAAGAAATAATATTTTCATACAATATCTTAATTGAATTCTATGTAATGATCAATAAAGTAAGTTTGATTTGCTATCTACACGTGTCAAAACTCTAGCACCAATGTAATCTATATTTAATTTGGGCTTAAATTGAATTGACGAACAACCAATAGCAATATTACTCTTTTAGTAGTCTTGAATAAAAATCGAAATGGGGCGTAGCCAAGCGGTAAGGCAACGGGTTTTGGTCCCGCTATTCGGAGGTTCGAATCCTTCCGTCCCAGAGTATCAGAATCAATCTTCTATTGCCTTTGTACACCATCTTTCTCTTTCTGTTTAAAAATACAATATTTTTTAAGAATAAAATATTGAAATCAAAAGAAGAATCAACTCATTTTTCATCATTTCAACCGAATGAAAAAAAATCGATTTGCTTTTTTTATTTGTGTGTGATGCGGGTAAGTAAGGTAGAACCATAGATTCGAAGAGTTTTAATAAAAAAAATCTATATTTATATAATTTATATAAATATAGATTTCTATTCAAATTTAGATTTTACATATATACAATCTAATATGGGATTCATTTGAATTCTGACTGAACCTTTTACGCGTAAATTCACTATTCCATTCATAGAGAAAGAAAAAGTATAGATTACGATATACTGACTGAACTATGACTATTCATGATTCCATACTTGAATCAATTACACAAACTAGAGGAATGTTATGGTAAAACTTCGTTTAAAACGATGTGGTAGAAAGCAACGTGCGACTTGAATTGAAGGACATTATCTGCTGTGGATTTTTTGATCCGCCACTTTTTATATTTTATATAGGAATATAGGTGCTCTTGGCTCGACATTTTGTGTTCTATTTTACTAGAGTTCTACACTTTTTTGGAATATAAAAAAGAGTACAGGATGGAGCTCGAGGAGAATATAAAGTTTTTATTCCTTTCGCAGGAGTAAGGATCTAGGGTTAGTGCGAATCAATAAGTTGGAACAACTTCGTAAGTCTTTTTATTTTTATATGAAAAAAAAAGCCCTTTCAAACAATTTTCCAATGGAAAAGGAAATTTTCTTAAAATTGTAAAATTCTTTGAATAAAAAGTCTATCATGCGTGAATCAAGCGTTTGTATGATTCTTTGATAGAAAGAAATCATAAACAAAATAAGGGGCGTGTTGCTGCCCTTTTTTAATAAAACGATTCAAGATCACCGAAGTCATGTCTAAACCCAAAGATTCAAAGTAAGGATAAAGAATCCTGAAACAAGGAAATCCAGTTTTCAATTGTTTGAACAACTAGATTAGAATGAAGAATCAAAATTGATTCTAAAAAATGAGACAAACAAAAAAAGGGTTAGAGACTACTCAATAAAAAAAGTACTTAAGGATTCTCTGTTGAGATATTTGAGAGTTATTTAACTTGAGTTACGAGAATACGAATGTTACGAATGCTTTTTATGGAAAAAAATATTTAGGGTTTCAATACTGGCTAATTGATTTAATGTTTTTATTAATCTATATTAATATTTGAATTTTATACAGAGAGTTAACTTCTACTCATTGAATTTTTTTCTCGAGCCGTACGAGGCCAAAACCTCTTATACGTTTCTAGGGGGGGTATTATTCATATACATCTATCCCAATGAGCCGTTTATCGAATCGTTGCAATTGATGTTCGATCCCGAAGAGAAGGAAGAGATCTTCACAAGGTGGGTTTTTATGATCCGATAACAAATCAAACTTATTTAAATCTTCCCGCTATTCTCGATTTTCTTAAAAAAGGCGCTCAACCAACAAGAACAGTTCATGATATTTCAAAGAAGGCAGGGATTTTTATAGAATTAAGTCTTAATAAAATGAAATTGAATTAATGAAATATAAAAAAGAGGATGTGAAAGACTCGTATATAGCTTGGTATCAAATTTTATCTACTCTTTTCTTTACTCCTCTTTCGCTTCCATCATATTTATTTTGATTTATGAAAATTTTGATTTATTATTAGCTAAGGTACGAATACTAAAAAATACCCTGCTAACAACTACTATGTTTTATAATCATATTTGGATCTATATTATATAAATTCTAGTTTTTGTATAAATACAAAATTTTACGGTATAGAAAATAATACTGTATATAAAAAAATATATTAATTCTGAATAAAACTAATATATATATTAATATATTATTTTCTAAATATATAAATTATTATATGAATAATTTATTAATTATTCATAACAAATTAAAGGCCATAAAAATGGGTCTAAAAAAAGTATAAAAAGATTTGAGATTACCCTAACTGGCTTAGTTTTCATTCATTGTATGAACTAACAAACCAAGGGGTTAAGCTTTTTGATTTATTTTTTCTATTCTTTTCACTATATTAAAAATTAACAATCATATTGACAACAGTGTATGGACCAAATATAATTCTCTCATAGATAAATAGATCCATTTATCCCGGACGCACACATGACTGGATTTTTCTTTTTTTTTTCTTTATTCTGGTTGTATCTACATATTTGCAGTACTTTCTTTTTTTTGTTTTTTGGGGGTTGCTAACTCAACGGTAGAGTACTCGGCTTTTAAGTGCGACTAGCATCTTTTACACATTTGTATGAAGAAAAGGATTCGTCCAGATCCGCGGTAGAGTTTGTAAGACCACGACTGATCCTGAAAGGAATGAATGGAAAAAATAGCATGTCGTATCAAGGGAGAATTCAGATAACATTTTTTTTTTTCTTTCCTGATCGGTACAACCTTCGTTTTCGATGTAAAAAAAAAAAAAAAGGAATTCCAATTTGGGTCAAGTGAATAAATATAAATGGATGGATAAAAAAACCAGTTTTCCTGATTCCAGGAAAAAAAGAAACGAGCTTCCATTCGTAATTTGAAAAATTACCCGATCTAATTAAATGTTAAAAATAGATTAGTGCCTAATACGGGTATGGGAAGGAATTTTTTTCTTGCGTGTTATTATCAATTTTTCATGAGTCCTAATTATTTTTTTCCCTAGTCCGTTTGGGTTAGGTTGGAGATGGATGTGTAAAAGAAGCAGTATATTGATAAAAAATATATATATTTCCAAAATCAAAAGAGCGATTAGGTTAAAAAAATAAAGGATTTCTAATCATCTTGTTTTGTTATTCTATAATATAACGAACAGAAACCTATTAAAGATAGAGAATCCGGTTAGCAGTCTACCTGTTTATGAGGTATCTATTGCTTTCGTAGTCTAATACCTTATTTTGACTGTATCGCACTATGTGTCATTTCAGAACTCAAGAAAATAAAGACTTTACCTTCAGTTCAAATAGAATTTCAATCCAAATGGAGAAATTTCAAGGATATTCAGAGTTCGATGGGGCTCGGCAACAGAGTTTTCTATATCCACTTTTTTTTCGGGAGTATATTTATGTACTTGCTTATGATCATGGTTTAAATAGATTAAATAGAAATCGTTCTATTTTCTTGGAAAATGCGGATTATGCAAAAAAATATAGTTCACTAATTGTGAAACGCTTAATTTTGCGAATGTATGAACAGAATCGTTTGATTATTCCCACTAAGGATTTGAACCAAAATCACTTTTTGGGGCATACCAGTCTTTTCTATTATCAAATGATATCTGTTTTATTTGCAGTGATTGTAGAAATTCCATTTTCCCTAAGATTAGGATCCTCTTTCGAAGGAAAACAATTAAAAAAATCTTCTAATTTACAATCAATTCATTCAATATTTCCCTTTTTAGAAGACAAATTATCGCATTTTAATTATGTGTTAGATGTAGTAATACCTTACCCCATCCATCTAGAAATCTTGGTTCAAACCCTACGTTACCGGGTAAAAGATGCCTCTTCTTTGCATTTTTTTCGGTTCTGTCTATACGAGTATTGCAATTGTAAGAATTTTTATATTAAAAAAAAATCAATTTTGAATCCAAGATTTTTCTTGTTCTTATATAATTCTCATGTATGTGAATACGAATCCATCTTTTTTTTTCTACGCAAGCGGTCTTCGCATTTACGAGCGACATCTTATGAAGTCCTTTTTGAGCGAATTTTATTCTATGGAAAAATACAACATTTTTTCAAAGTCGTTGTTAATAACTTTCCGGCGATCCTAGGGTTGCTCAAGGATTCTTTCATACATTATGTTAGATATCACGGAAGATCCATTCTGGCAACAAATGATACGCCGCTTCTGATGAATAAATGGAAATATTATTTTGTTAATTTATGGCAATGTTATTTTTCCGTATGGTTTCAATCGCAAAAGGTCAAT